CGATTGATGATGAAGAAAGAGAATTCTTGGTTCAGTTCTCCACCTTAACAACAGAAAAAAGAATTGATCAAATTCTATTGAGTCTGACTCATAGTGATCATTTATCAAAGAATGACTCTGGTTATCAAATGATTGAGCAACCGGGATCAATTTACTTAGGATACTTAGTTGACATTCATAAAAAGTATCTAATGAATTATGAGTTCAATAGATCCTGTTTAGCAGAAAGACGGATATTCCTTGCTCATTATCAGACAATCACTTATTCACAAACCTCGTGTGGGGCTAATAGTTTTCATTTCCCATCTCATGGAAAACCCCTTTCGCTCCGCTTAGCCCTATCTCCTTCTGGGGGTATTTTAGTGATAGGTTCTATAGGAACTGGACGATCATATTTGGTCAAATACCTAGCGACAAACTCTTATGTTCCTTTCATTACGGTATTTCCGTACAAGTTCCTGGATGACAAGCCTACTCTTTTTGAGGATATCGATATTGATGATAGTGACGGTATTGATATTGATATTGATGATAGTGACGCTATTGATGATAGTGACGCTATTGATGATAGTGACGGTATTGATGATAGTGACGGTATTGATGATAGTGACGGTATTAATGATAGTAACACTATTGATGGTAGTGGCGGTATTGATATTGATATTGATGATAGTGACGCTATTGATGATAGTGACGGTATTGATATTGATGATAGTGACAATATTGATAATGGCCTTGAGACGGAGCTGCTAACTATGACGAATGTGCTAACTATGTATATGACGTATATGACGACGGATATGACGTCGAAATCGAAAATATACCGATTTGCATTTGATATCATCCTTCAATTCGAATTAGCAAAAGCAATGTCTCCTTGCATAATATGGATTCCAAACATTCATGATCTGTATGTGAATGAGTTGAATTACTTATCCCTCGGTCTATTAGTGAACTATCTCTCCAGGGATTGTGAAAGATGTTCCACTAGAAATATTCTTGTTATTGCTTCGACTCATATTCCCCAAAAAGTGGATCCCGCTCTAATAGCTCCGGATAAATCAAATACATGCATTAAGATACGAAGGCTTCTTATTCCACAACAACGAAAGCACTTTTTAATTCTTTCATATACTAGGGGATTTCACTTGGAAAAGAAAATGTTCCATACTAAAGGATTCGGGTCCATAACCGCGGGTTCCAATGCAGGAGATCTTGTAGCACTTATCAACGAGGCCCTATCAATTAGTATTACACAGAAGAAATCAATTATAGAAACTAATACAATTGGATTAGCTCTTCATAGACAAACTTGGGATTTTCGATCCGAGGGCGGATCGGTTCAGGATCATGGGATCCTTTTCTATCAGATAGGAAGGGCTGTTGCACAAAATGTACTTCTAAGTAATTGCCCCATAGATCCTATATCTATCTATATGAAGAACAAATCATGTAAGGAAAGGGATTCTTATTTGTACAAATGGTACTTCGAACTTGGAACGAGGATGAAGAAATTAACGATACTTCTTTATCTTTTGAGTTGTTCTGCCGGACCGGTCGCTCAAGATCTTTGGTCTCCATTCGGACCCGATGAAAAAAATGGGATTACTTCGTTTGGATTTGTTGAGGATGATTTTGATCTAGTTCATGGCCTATTAGAAGTAGAAGGCGCTCTGGTGGGATCCTCGCGGAAAGAAAAAGATTGCAGTCAGTTTGATAATAATCGAGTGACATTGCTTCTTCGGTCCGAACCAAGGAATCCGTTAGATATGATGCAAATTGGATCGTGTTCTATCGAGGAAGGTTTATTAAATCACATAGTTTGGGCTCCTAGAATATGGCGCCCTTGTGGCAATCTATTTGATTCTATCGAAAGGCTCAATGAATTGGGATTTCCCTATTGGGCCAGGGGCAAACAGATCATTTTTGATAAAGAGAATGAGCTTGAAGAGAATGATTCGGAGTTCTTGCAGAGTGAAACCATGCAGTACCAGACACGAGATATATTTTCCAGCTTATTCGTTTGGGACCCTGCGGATTCATTCTTGTTCCTATTCAAAGATCAGCCCTTTGCCTCTGCGTTTTCACGTCGAGAATTCTTTGCCGATGAAGAGACGTTAAAGAGGCTTATTACTTCTACTTCCCATTCCCAAACAAGGTCTTCTAGACCTATGTCTAAACGCTGGCTCATCAAAAATATGCAAGAAAAGCATTTCGAATTGTTGATTCATCGCCAGAGATGGCTTAGAACCAATAGTTCATTATCTAATATATCTTTCCGTTCTAATACTCCATCCGAGAGTTATCAGTATTTATCAAATCTGTTCCTATCTAACGAAAGGCTATTGGATCAAATCACAAAGACATTGTTGAGAAAGGGATGGCTTTTCCCAGATGAAATGAAACATTTGATTCATGTAACAGGAGAAAGATTTCCCATTCCTTAGCTGTAAAGATATGTGGCCATGAAAAAGAGATTAAGTGGAACAGAATTGACCGGGCGGTAGAGTCGTGGAAACACCTGTTTATTCCATATTTTTGACCTTAGCTCCATGGAACAATATGCTACTGCTGAAACATGGAAGAATTTCAATCTTAGATCAAAACACTATGTATGGATGATATGAACTGCCTAAACAAGAATTCTTGAATGGCGAACAACCAGAGAGCCTATTACTCACTATATCAAAGAATTTCCATTAATGAAACCATGTAAATCCATCGGAAAATAAAAAATACGCATGTCCGATGAAATGGTTGTTGCTATCTGCTCCAATAACGAATCATTGGTTTAACTGAATCATTAAAGAAAATAGATAGACCTTTCTCTTCGTCTCAGGTCGATGGATCTTTTCAATTGGAAGATCTCCCATATGGATAATACACATTCCAGTTGACTGAGCCTAATTCTAATTGTTATGTTCCGAAGCAAAGATATCCACGGGGGCCAGTTCGGCCTATTCAGATATTCACGACCAAGAGAAGAGGTACTGGATTCTCTTTCGGATAGGCCCTGAAAGGAGAAGGAAGGCTGGAATGCCAAAAGAGGTCTGTCTATTCTCTAATTCACCCGACCCGATTTTTGGAACGTCCAGTGCCAAAGTCACTGAATGGGCAAGTCGCCAATCCCTAAAACGGACTATGTAATGTACTTTATCTGCTGGGTTACGGGTGGACATTTTACCAGAGGTTTCTATCAATCTACCCTTGTGTGATTCCTGTTGAATCATATACTCGGGGGGTGGGTGCAGGGCGGACGATTTCAAAACGGACTCCTCATTCATTAGATAGAGAAGATCACCAAGATTTCGTGATCCGCTGCCGAACCTATTCAATTTCAACAGCTCGGACTCGGATCGTGGGGATCGCCGGAATACTTCGTATCAACAGATACTCGGTATATCAATATCGATTAGATCCGAGATCTGTTATGGAATTGCTAATTCAATAAGCATTCTCAATATTATGCCTTGAAGAGGACTCGAACCTCCACGCTTTTCTTTTTAGCACGAGATTTTGAGTCTCGCGTGTCTACCATTTCACCATCAAGGCATCTCGAAAGTTAATCGTATTCCATGAATATGATATCTATCTAGTATGATATATGGAATATATGACAAAGGTGGAGTATTTCTATCAATCGGTCATATAATATAGGCCCGAGTCAGACATCAAATTGCTTCGATTTGCATTATCCGGAGCATACCTTCCTTATATATATATATCAATATCCAAAATAAATAATTTAATTTTATATTTTATAAAATTATATAAAATTATAAAATATTAATATTTAATATCAAAAATGAATATTAAAAATTAAAAAGAAAATATTAATAATATTAATATTAAAAAAATATTTATAAATTCAAAAAAAAATATAAATATATATAATATAATAAATATATATATATATAATATAATAAATATATATATATATAATATAATAAATATATATATATAATATAATATAAAAAATATATATATATATATAATATATAAATATATATATATAATATAATATAAAAATAATATAAAAAATATATATATAATATATAAATATATATAATATAAATATATATATAAAATATAAATATATATAATATAAATATATATAAAATAAACAAAATAAATAAATATATAAAATAAAATATAAATATATATAATATAAATAATTAAAATATAAATATATATAATAATAAAATAATAAATAAATATAATAATAAAATAATAAATAAATATATAATATATAAATAAATATAAATAAATAATAAAATAATAAATATATAATATAATATAAAAAATATATATATAAAAAATATATATATAAAAATAAATATATATAATATAAAAATAATAAAATAATAAATAAATATATAATATATAAATAAATATAAATAAATAATAAAATAATAAATATATAATATAATATAAAAAATATATATATAAAAATAAATATATATAATATAAAAATAATAAAATAATAAATAAATATATAATAAATAAATATATATAATATAAAAATAAATATATATAATATAAAAATAATAAAATAATAAATAAATATATAATATATAAATAAATATAAATAAATAATAAAATAATAAATAAAATATAAATATAAAATATAAATATATAATATAATAAAAATAATAAAATAATAAATAAATATATAATATATAAATAAATAAATATATAATAAATAAATATAAATAAATAAATAAATATATATATTATAATAAATATATATATAATAAAAATAATTAATATATATAATATATATAATATAAATATAAAATATAAATATATATAATATAAATATATATAAAATAAACAAAATAAATAAATATATAAAATATAATAAATATATATATAATAAAAATAATTAAAATATAAATATATATAATATAAATATAAATAAATATATATAATAATAAAATAATAAATAAATAAATAAATATATATATTATAATAAATAAATATATAATAAATAAATAAAT